TCCGGAATTATTCACTATGTGGATAAAATATCTATATGTACATATATTATAAACATAAGTATATATGCATTAAGTACGTGCAGTAGATACATAGTGTCTAGTGGCTCATTGTTGAATAATAAAATGGATTTACCTAGGAAGTCTAGGAGAAAATGCAATGAATTGTTTCAAGACCGACTCGAATAGAAATAAATTCAATTGAAATAATTAAAAAAAAAAAAAAAAAAATACTACTACTAGATTTCTAATGTCGATTCTAATGAATAATTCGTCAATGACGAATAAAAAACAATTCTATGCAATTCTGAAAGGGGGAAAGATCCCTCGGCTAGAATCATTTGATTATATTGACAATTTCAAAAAACGGATCATACTATGATCATAGTATGATGGCCGTTGGTCAAGCGGGCCCCCATCGTCTAGTGGTTTAGGACATCTCTCTTTCAAGGAGGCAGCGGGGATTCGAATTCCCCTGGGGGTAGGGTACTACGAAAGGAAATTGATCATGGATTACCAATAAGTCGAAAATTGATTCTTCCTGGGTCGATGCCCGAGCGGTTAATGGGGACGGACTGTAAATTCGTTGGCAATATGTCTACGCTGGTTCAAATCCAGCTCGGCCCAATAATTCGCCAATCCGCCATGAGATGATATAACTCCCTTTGTACTTCAGAAATACCCGATCCGGAGATAAAAAAGAATCAAATTTTCTGCTAGATCCCGTATTTCCCTGGGATTGTAGTTCAATTGGTCAGAGCACCGCCCTGTCAAGGCGGAAGCTGCGGGTTCGAGCCCCGTCAGTCCCGACGGATCCAATAAATATATCAAAAAATCTCTCCCTTTTTCTGAAGGGGACCGGGGGAAGAATTCCATTGTCAAAGCAAAGGGGAAATCCTTATTTCTTTTTTCTTTCCTTTTGGTAGGAGAAAGACATATGCGGTTGGATTAGTACAATTATTGGTAGCATTATAGTCAGTATTCCAAGAAATGCTGGCTTTTTCGATTGCCCCCGATGCATGTAATGGAATCGAGTACTATACTTTTTTGAGGCGCGCATACACAAAAGGAATTCCTTTCTTGTCCAATACAAAATTGAATATAAGAAAATACTTTCCAGAAAAAACAAAAAAAAAACAATTTATTTTTCTGGCTACGGATTTATGGAACCTGACTTACTAGTTTGAAGTTGCAAAATAGATTTCATGCAAATTGCACACTGAGCTTTTGGTATAGGTGTCCCGGGGCTAATAATCTACGAAGAAAGGAGGGGGAAGGACAGATCAACCAAAGATCCTACTCCTCTTAGAAAGGCGAATGAATCATTTTTCCTATTTTTCATTTTGTTTTAAGGCCCCATCGACGAAAGAACAAATCGGAAAATAGTAAATTTGATGAATATTCATTTTATACGGTCTCATCTTTATCACACTTCTTTGTCTTCCAAGTAAAAAATAGTTTCGTTCTAAACTCCTTTCTTTTTCCATTTAGCTTTTATTGTTTGTTTGGGTTTGTAACTATGTGACCACTGGAAGTGGAAGAGCTATTTGATGAGACTTCATCAGATGATTGTACAAGAAGGAACTAGATAGATTAGAGAGAAAAAAAGAACAGATAATAAAAAATGATAAATAAATAAAGGAATTTTGGGTTAGGTCAGCAATCCAAGTTTGGGGCGGTATGGATAAAAGAACTTCCTATGTTATACTATTCAATTCTCGACGACGAATTTATTTGATAGTTCAGATATTGTTATTCATGATATTGATCTGATTCAAGATCATCGAGAGGTAATATTCATTCATTGAATTTACAGGCCAAAGATTTATCATCTCTATGGGATTAAATCCCGAGTTATTGCGAAGTAAAAAACCGATGAGATTATGGAAGTAAATATTCTTGCATTTATTGCTACTGCACTATTTATTCTAGTTCCTACCGCTTTTCTACTTATCATTTATGTAAAAACAGTCAGTCAAAACGATTAATTATTAACTAATTTGAATGAAACTTGACTTCTGAGTTCTTAGCCAAAATTGACGAAATAAAATGAAAAAGATTCCAATTTCATGTCTTAAATGAAATGAGTGGACTAGAATCGGCAGTATTCTAATAGATAGATAGTATGGTAGAAAGAAATAGATGAATCTTTCTACCATACTATTTATTAGTTAGATTCTTGTTATAAAGCTGCCCCCTGGAATAAAATAAAGATAGAGGCTGCATTTGATATGGATCTATATATCAATCTACAATATTATCTTGATATATGCGAATATCAATTCCATATATGGGATTGACATAGCATCCAATTCCATTTATTTGCTATATCTATTTGTTCTGATCAATCTGAATTACTCCTATGTCTTATAGTTTGAATTACTATATTTTTTATTTCCAATATGAATCTCGGTATCTATTGAGAGAATCAAATCAATGAAGCAAAAGCGATAGATATAGGCATATTCAAAAAATCACGTAGTAATCTTTTTTTTAACATTCC